AGGTTTCGGTAGACCCGAAAAAGAAGGAAAGGAATAGTAATCTTTGACGAACAGACGAAGGGGATAAAAAATCATTATTATTTCGATACAAGACGACACAAGAAAGGGCGGAAAATCCTTTCTTGTGCCGAATAGAAGATTAGGAAGACTAGGAATCCCCACTAGAAGTATTTTTTGTGCCTTTTGTTTATCCCGGCCTTTCCTTGTACTCTCTTTCTTTGTATTTTTATTCCTATTGTCTATTACCAGGAATGGGATGGATACAAGTAATGAATTCCAGACATCCTGCGAAAATAGTATAAACAAAACAAGCAAATGGGTTTACATAATTTTTTGATCATACATAATTGTATCGATCGGCAATAAGATAATTCGGCACTTTTTACCATCTCCATGTTAAGGAATCTCTGGATCTAGAAATTCATTTCGTACAATTGAACCTTTTCAAACTGTTTCTTTTTAAGAACCAAAAAAATTTGTGCTAAAATAACAGATGCCAAGAAGAACAAAAGGCCTTGGATGCGTAATGGATCTTGAAGAACTATTTCTGCATCTCCCTGACCAAATCCCCCCACATTAGGATTACTTGTTAATGGTTGATCAAGCTTGATGGATTCACCCTCTGAAACAAGAAGTTCTGGTCCTGGAGGTATAATATCAACCACTTGATGTCCATCCGATGCATCAACTACGGTTATTTCATATCCACCCTTTTCTTTACGTAATATTCTGCTTACTATTCCTGCTGATGTAGCATTATAGACTGTATTGTTACTCTTGTTTCCATCAGGATAAATCTGACCCCTTCCTCTATTCCCACCTACATATATGGGATATTTTAAGAAGTGAACGTCTTTCTTCATAGCAGGGTCTGGGGAGAGAATGGGAAAGACAATTTCATTATATTTCTGACCGGGAACAGGACCTATCACAAGAATATTTCTTTTATTGGGACGATAACTCTGAAAAGCTAGATTTCCCGTCTTTTCTTTTATCTCGGGAGAAATACGATCAGGGGGGGCTAATTCGAATCCCTCGGGTAAAATAAGAACAGCCCCTACATTCAAAGCCCCCTTTTTACCATTAGCAAGAACTTGTTTCAGTTGCATATCATAAGGGATTCGAACAACTGCTTCAAATACAGTATCAGGAAGCACAGCTTGCGGAACTTCAATATCCACGGGCTTATTAGCTAAATGGCAATTGGCGCATACAATTCGTCCAGTTGCTTCTCGTGGATTTTCATAACCCTGCTGCGCAAAAATGGGATATGCATTTGAAATAGATGTCCGAGTTATTACATATATCATAATCGATACAGAAATGGATCGAGTCATCTGTTCCTTTACCCAAGAAAAACTATTTCTATTTTGCATGGTCCAATCATTGATCCTGGAATTTCTACAATAAATTAGAAAGGTAGCTAGCTAGTATAGTTCCCTATCCACGAGTTTGCCATTGTACTGGAATAATTGTACGAATATAGCTCGAACAGGTAGAAGTATAAAGAATAAGTAAGATTGAAAATACTTTCTTTATACACGAAGAAACATTCTGATTTGATTGATATCAGTAGATCAAATGAGTTCTTCATTCATTCATTGAATGATAAATGACTACAAGTGAAGGAGATATACGATTTAAATAATGGAAGATCCAATATTTCACAATTGTATCTAGAATAACTGGAAAAGTGGAAACAAGACCAGATATAATTTGATCATTATGAGCTAATCCAAAATCGTTGTAGACCGAACCAATTATAAGTTCCCAACCATGGGTCGAGTGAAATCCAATCCATAAATCAGTAACTAAAAGAATGGAAAAAGCTTTTATTGTGTCACTTAAGTTATAGAGGAATTCCTGAACCCAAGAATTAAAAATGATAAGTTCTTCATTACCCAGAATAAAATAACCATTTAGAATAGCGAAACAAATTATATTTGTCGAGAAATGCAAAATTATATGTAGATGATACTCATTGTGTGTTTTGATCAATTGTATCGTTTCTTTGTGTATTCCCATACGAAGCTTTTGTATATGTGTTTCCGGAAACTCCCCTATCATTTCGTCCAACAGGAATAGTTCTTCTAATTCTATGAATCTTTCTAGAACGTTTTTCTCTTGAATATCGTTCAAAAAAGTTTCGGATTGCCGGGTATTCCACCAATTAGTAACCCCAGGTTCCAGACTTTTATTAAATGAGAGAGAGATCCACCAGGGCAAAAATACTATAGATATAAGATATGGGAGGGAAGTCAATGTTTTCTTTTTTTTTTCATTTTGTATCTGTGAATTGTTAATGAACTTACTTCATTCGTCGATTCTATCTGATATTTCTATGAAGAAGCACGAATTCGATAACAAGGTATCGAACCTATGAATCTATTCGTATTTTTTTTTGTAAAAATTGAGTCCTTGGATCTAGAAAGAATATAGAAATAGAATAAGGGTCCTTTTCGGATAAAATATATATATATAAATATGATTCCCGGAGATATCTAAATTGGGTAAATTCGAACTAATTTCATCTTAATTTGATCCGTTCGATGAATACTCGAAAACCTACTTGAAGTAACGAATATTATTCGGATTTCGAGACGACCCCCCCCGGATCAATTCATTATTTAGAAATGTTTCACCATATAACCACAGCCCGGGAATAACGTATCAATTCAAAATCTTGAGCCTAAAAAGATAAATTATTTATTACGAAATAAATGTTCGGATATATTTTATGAAGCATACTTATTTTTTTACTAGTATTAAAAAATGGAGTTGGGTTCCATACGCATATAAAAAATGGCTTTTTATTTTATTATAGTTGTGCCATATACGTTTTCCTGCTTTTGTTTTATTTTATGTGGGTCGCCTCGTCAACGGAACGAGGAAAGAAAATCTAATATGTTTCGCTCGAATGAACATTCTGAAGAAACTTCAGTTGTATAAAAAAAAGAATTAGCAAGTTCCTTCTCTCGTGCTGGGAAAACATTCATTCTTCAGTTCATTTTAAAATACTTCAATTGGTACGTGCAAGAAATAGGCCAATTCGGCAGCTTTTTGTTCAATTTCTCGTGGAGTAAAATTATCATCATTACGAGTCAATGGAATAGCTCCCTGGCCTCTGATTTCCATATAAAGGACACGACGAGGATAAAGACCCTCTTTAATCTCCATTCTGATGGATTGTATATCTCTCATAAGGAAACGAAGGAAAATCCGACGATTTTTTCCCGGAAATCCCCAACGAAAAATACACACTATTCCTTCTTTTCTATCAAATTGGTCATAACCACTACCTACATTCCACGAAATTGTGCACCACAAATAGGAGCTAATGAATAGACCTGCGATCCCATAGAAAGACATCACGATCCCTTGTGGAAAAAAAAGGATTTGCTGAGATGGAAATACAGATATCAGATTCCTACCAAGATAACTGGAAGTTCCAACCACTAAGAATCCTAGTGAACCTAAAAAAAGGATACAGGCCCAACAAAAATTACTTGTTTTTCGAGACCCCGTTATAAGTTCTATCCATATATGTTCTGATTGCCAGTTCATACTATACTAGATCCGCTTACATTCGATTGGAATTGAGAGAATAATCCAAATAAATTTGACTTTACTTCTCTTGATCCCGAAGTAACTCTCATCAACTAGCACTATTTTGATGAGAACCATTAGGAGTAATTGGTTAGATACGTTGTATTTCTATTTAAAGTATTTGCCAATCCATTTTTAACCAGCTATACCCGCGTATACATGCATTTGTGCAGATATCATGTGTCCGTATGCATAACAAAGAGTTCTAGTTCTTTCATTTGTGTTCGAAAAGAGCCACATATCGTACCATATTACACTAAATAAATATCCGTATTATGATCCCATTAATATACCGTGTTGATTGTTGATGTTGAGATAAATTGACGAGGTTTGGTCCCGTCGGATCTATACAATCTTATTTTTTTGGACATGAAGAAATAAAGAAGCCATTGCAATTGCCGGAAATACTAGGCCCACTAAGGGCACAAAAATAGAAGGTAAGTTGAGATCTGTCATAGAACGGGTGCCCCAATTTAATATTTGTACCTATTATAAAGATATCTTATCATAAGTAGTAATATTAATGAAATCCATTATAAGTGCAAGGAATGTAGAATTCAATTAAGTGCACCTATTCATCTTTCTACATAAATATGTATGATGGTCCACTTTAATTTTCATTTAAAAAAAATGAATTTTATTATTATTCTTCTTCTCCCATCCTTATCTTCTTTCTATCTTTCTAATCAGGATAAGGAGCTTTTTATTAAAGAGTTTATTATGAATTCGCGACCTTAACGAATTTGATTCAACAAAACAAATGGGGATTATATAGTAAAAGTGGGGGTTCTTGGTAGATATAGAAATCACATTATATATGTCTCTATTCTATATATCTATATCTTCTAAAATTTCATAAATTCTATAATTTTGATGTTAGTTTTATATTTATATTAGAATAGAATAAATATATATAGAATTGAAATTCTCAATAATATATTTGATTATTGTCTATATTCATTATATATATTAATATTGTGAATATTGTCCATCTTAAATTAATACGTAAGAAAAAGAAAGCCGTAGAAATTTTTTTTTTTTTTCTTTTATTTTCTCTTTCCCTTCCCTAATTCGTCGGAAGGAGAAAATCACTCTTTTATCTTCTTGATAAAGGTTTCCTGATTACTAATCATGAATAGAGGTAAGATAAAAAATAGATCTGTAAAAGATAAGATAAAAAAAATAATTATCCGAAACTTCTGACTCTTACTATACTATCTTACTATACTATACTATAAATAGAGAACTTATGTCACCAAAGAAAACACCATTCTTCTTAAGTTTTTTTTTATTAGTATGAACTAAATACTTGTTCGCTACAAATAATTGAATCTAGTGCTATACTTTAATTTCCTTAATTTGGATTCAAGGGAAAGAAACCGTGTAGTTGAAAT